TCCTTACTGGTTTTCAAAATTAATCCCGCGGATACATATAATTCAGAAGAATATGTGTCTGAGTCATACACAGCATCTCTCTCTTTTATCGACGGTTCTACTAATTGATATGTTTCCACAAATAATTGAAATTCAATTTCTTGATCTATATCTTCAATTTTTGGAAACTTATAAAGTTCTTCTGTCAAGCCCTGATCAATGAACCTACAAAATCCTTCAAATTGTATCTGATTAAACCCAGGTATTGTAGACATTCCCTCATTTCCATTCCGAAGCATTTTTGATTTCCCATTTATCGAAACACTCCCATTCCATTATTGTATTGGGATTGGTTCATTCTTCAGCAACTAATAATGAATCAATCTAGCAACGACGGAATTTATATTCTGTTTACGGAATCACATGAAATTTTACCCAACTCCCTAGATGAAATGGTAATGTATGAAATACATACGAACGGAGGAATAAAATAAATCGAATTTTCTACTCAAATCTAAACTTACATTGGAACTTGCACCAACTACATACAAATGGAAAGAAATGATAAAAACATTCCTGGAAACACAATTCTGTTACTTAGGCAGACTTATGGAGTTTTGTATAGGATATCAAAACAAACGCGATTGCATTTTGATTTTTACCACTATTATGATATTACATATTCCAATCCGATTAGATACTAGAAAAAATCAAAATGGATTCAAGATTCAACTCATTCGTTGCGATAAAGACAGAAAGAATAATCAGAAACAATATATATCAAATTCCTTTTTTGAGCGTAGCACTTACCTTTTTCGCGGATTCCATTGTTCAAAAAAGGATTCGTAGAAAAGAGAGATATTTTTATCTATTTTTTAGTAATTTGTAGAATATAATATGATCGAAGTGCATAACATAAGAAGGGTTATACTTAGTCAAATATAGCTATCTCTATATCACTCGTTCTCTCCCTTTATTCCCCCTCTACTCGAAGCAACATAGGCCGTGCTCTATCAAAATTTCTAGTCAATATCAATGAAAAATTAAAGCACGAGAATTTCGGGATAATCCCCTATGAGGATCTTATATAATGAGGATCTTATATAGATATCCGATTAGATATCTGTGTAAAAATTTATGTTCTGGGGTTTACATATACTCCTAATTTTCGTTCTAATTTAGAAGGGTTTTTTATTGAAAAGAATCAATACGGATTAGTTATGTATCAATTTCTTTTTATTTTCTTGTGTCATTAAGGAAATACAATTTTAGATTCAAATCCAAAAATCATTCATAACTTCACAGTCAACAAATAGTTAATGGTTCCAATTTGTTTTGTCTGGAATTTTGGTTTTTGTTACTGAAAATCCACATTTCATTTTTCAATAGAAAAGAGTTTTTAGGTATTGGTTGTTTTGAGATACTATAACAAAAGGTTTCCTATATTTAGGAAAGGGATTCAGAAAAGAAAAAGAGGATTCAAGATACAAGTACAATAAAAAACGAGAAGTTCAGTAACCCTCCAAAAAAAAAAGAAGGGAATATTTTAATCTATTTTATATCCTTTTGGCGACATGGCCGAGTGGTAAGGCGGGGGACTGCAAATCCTTTTTCCTCAGTTCAAATCTGGGTGTCGCCTGATCAACAAAAGACTCGTAATCCCCTATTCTTTAGATGGGATAGTTGGATGAAGAGTTTAACTACTAGTTGTGGAAGGGGCAGAAGATATTTTATATACAAACTTACGCCAGTCTCTGAATGCTCAAGCATTCAATCAATCTTAGATTGTCTGATAATGGGTTTTGATAGAAAAAGTGAAAAGATAAAGAATTTTTTTTCGGGTAACCGTAATAGATTGTCTCCCAACTATCTCTGTCAAACAATCGGTAGACGGTAAGGATTAGATCAAATCAGAAATACAGGTAGGTAATCTAATAGATGGTAATTTATCTTGATTCTATATTTTTATGCCCTTATATTTATATTATTTATCTTTTATATTATTTTATTTATTTATCTTTTTATCTTTTTTATATTTATATATTGTTGAAAGGCAACAAAAGAAACAATAGGTCTTATTATCACAGCATGTTCTATTAGTAACAAATACACCTTTGCCTTGATACTTCCAAGGATGTCACTGCGTATTTTGCTTGCACTTAATCTTTCCCGATTCTACTAGAAATCAGATAGGAACTTGTTATAAGTGGATTTACTGGATTGGTTCCTCAATAATAATGTTGAAGCGGAATTCTCTTTTGACTATGTACTATTGATTCCACTATTATTAGTGAGCACGAAGGAAATAACCTCTTCATATTCATAGAAACATAGAAATAGGAGACATAATTCACATGGATATAGTAAGTATCGCTTGGGCTGCTTTAATGGTAGTCTTTACATTTTCCCTTTCACTCGTAGTATGGGGGAGAAATGGACTCTAGAAATCCGACTAATTGAATTCAGGAATCAAACTGTATCAATTGTTTTATCGATCGTTCCGCAAAACGTTATCGAAATAAAATTAAAATTCTATTTCAATAAAACTATCAGTATTTCGAAATTCCATTGGAGTCGAGTGGAGTCATATATTAAATGTATTATATGAATAATACCCTTTTCATTTAATTAAACAGATATTTCAAGGATTCCCATATTCGTCGAAAGTAAAAAGAATAGCAAATTTAGGAAGAATTCGGTTGGAATCAATTTTCTATTTCGATGAACCCACCCGACTTTTACTAGAATTACCTATGGACAATGAGAAACAACGGATCCCTTATTTGTTATTTGTTTTCCCCTTTTCAATTTCAAAAAGCAGTTCTTTTATTAATATTAAGTGTATACGTACTTTTAAACAACATAGATATAATGATTGTGCAACAAGATACTACATATAATCAGAATAAGACTGTGCCTTGAATAAGTCACATATCATATTATGCACTTACCACTTGTTTTATTATTTTCAAAAAGAAAATGGGATTTATGCTTTATCGATTCATTTGATATCACACGATTCAAAGGTTAACAGTGGGTTTTACTACTCCTTTTCGAAATCCAAAGAAATTCCCATAGAATTTCTTGGATCATCTGTCAACTGCTCAATCAATTACTTCTTAGGAATGTTCAAGATTTGTTAGTTTTTTTTTTAATAGATACGGGAATTCATATATGAAATAATCCTAAATCCTCGAATTCGAGTCGTAAGAGTAAGAATTGCCTTTTATTTCTACTTCATATTGATCGGAATCCATACAAATCAAATAGATGTAAGATGTAACAAAGAAATAGAATTGGCGTGCTCTATGCATTCCATTTACATATATGAAATTGATATCTATAATAACATTAATAGATAGTATGGTAGAAAGAAGGATTCATATAGTTCTTTCTACCATACTATCAGATCCTATAAAATACTGTTGATTCTAGTCCACTCATTTAATACACGACATTGGAATCCTTTTAATTTTTTTTTCTTCAATCATTGATAAGAACTAAGAAGTAAAGGTTCATTCAATTAATTATTTTGACTGACTGTTTTTACGTAAATGATAAGTAAAAAAGCGGTAGGAACTAGAATAAACAATGCAGTAGCAATAAATGCGAGAATATTTACTTCCATAATTTTGTTTTACTTCGCAATAAATAACTCGGGATTTAATCCCATAGAGATGATAACCCTTTCACCTAACAATCCAATGGACTTTTCATTCCCTCTCGATGATATTGAATTGGATCAGTATCATGAATAACAATATTTGACTATCAAATGGATTCATCGTCGAGAATTGAATAGTATAACATAGAAAGACTTTTTATCCATACCGAATACAAAATGGGATTCCCAATACAATCAAGAATTCCTTATTCAATTAATTATTCTTTTCCATTCATTCTTTTCTATAACCTGCGGTCTTCCTTTTACAATACAATCATCTGATGTGATGACGTATCATCTAACCACCTTTTCTCGTCCATTGGTCACAAACCTAAACAATAAAATAAACAATAAATAAAATGATAAAAATCAAAAGGGAAGGAGTTCTAAACTCCATTCTTTTAATGACTTCATTTTCTTGGAATCCGGAATATGATGCTACACTAATTGTACTCATACACATAGGTTTCCCTCCCATAGTTGGGATTGAATGAAAATTCCCATATTTGTTTGATGAGAAAAAAAAAAGAAATAATAATCCTCTGTTGGGAATGAGATTCTGCTACCTGTCCCCCTCTTCACAGAAAATGGAAAGATGCGTTGATGTATTTATTTGATTCGTCGGGACTGACGGGGCTCGAACCCGCAGCTTCCGCCTTGACAGGGCGGTGCTCTGACCAATTGAACTACAATCCCAAGGGGATAAGATGTACAACATCAAAATTCTTATGATTTCGTTCAAATCATTTCTATTTAGTTAGAATCGGCGTAGTATAAGAGAGACGAGACACGAGTGATATATGGATATCTGCATGTAATCTGCATGGATAGGTGTTTGAGTGAGAACAACAACCATTACGTTGGTAATTATTTTGATATTGGTAAATCGATTGATAATCAATCTTTCAATGAAAAAAAAAATGTCTTCTTTACTCTTTTTCGTAGACTCTTACAGATCCCGATCTGAATCTAGATCGTTAGCACGCTTCTACTTTGTGGGAACAAAATAAAAATAAATAGGGCAACTAAATAAAGCAAAGGTTAGTATTGAATTCTTTTTTTATTCCTTTGTATCAGACATTTTTGAAAGATAAATGATTATATTATCTCATGATGGATAATTCTTGGGTCGAGCCGGATTTGAACCAGCGTAGACGTATTGCCAACGAATTTACAGTCCGTCCCCATTAACCACTCGGGCATCGACCCAGCAGGAATCCGTTTTAGGATTATTCATAATCCATGAGCAACTTCCTTTCCTAGTACCCTACCCCCAGGGGAAGTCGAATCCCCGCCGCCTCCTTGAAAGAGAGATGTCCTGAACCACTAGACGATGGGGGCATACTTAACCGACCGC